ACCTACTTTCTTACGATTACGAGGGTTATTCGAATATGAAATACAATCCTGGAAATATAGCATCCCGGTTTTTTTTACTACTCAAGGCTTCGATATATTTCGAAATTGAGAAATTTGTACTGGAGCAGGTGCGATACGAGAACAATTAGCCGATATAGATTTGCGAAGTATTCTAGATTATTCATTAGTCGAATGGAAGGAATTAGGCGAAGAAAGAACCACGGGTAATGAATGGGAAGATCGCAAAATTGGAAGAAGAAGGGATTTTTTGGTTAGACGCATAGAATTAGCTAAACACTTTATTCGAACAAATATCGAACCCGAATGGATGGTTTTATGTTTACTACCAGTTCTTCCTCCTGAATTACGACCCATCATTCAGATAGATGGGGGTAAGCTAATGAGCTCGGATATTAATGAACTCTATAGAAGAGTCATCTATCGAAACAATACGCTTACCGATCTATTAACAACAAATAGATCTACACCGGGGGAATTAGTAATGTGTCAAGAGAAATTGGTACAAGAAGCCGTAGATACGCTTCTTGATAATGGAATTCGCGGACWGCCAATCAGGGATGGTCATAATAAGATTTACAAGTCGTTYTCTGATGTAATTGAAGGAAAAGAGGGAAGATTTCGTGAGACTATGCTTGGCAAACGGGTTGATTATTCGGGTCGTTCTGTCATTGTTGTAGGACCCTCACTTCCACTACATCGATGTGGATTGCCTCGGGAAATAGCAATAGAGCTTTTCCAGACATTTGTAATTCTGGGACTAATTAGACAACATCTTGCTTCGAACATAGGAGTTGCTAAGAGTAAAATTCGGGAAAAAGATACAATTGTATGGGAAATATTGCAGGAAGTTATGCAGGGGCACCCCGTATTGCTGAATAGAGCGCCCACTTTGCATAGATTAGGCATACTGGCATTTCAACCCATTTGAGTCGAAGGACGTGCTATTTGTTTACATCCATTAGTTCGTAAGGGATTCAATGCAGACTTTGATGGGGATCAAATGGCTGTTCATGTACCGTTATCTTTGGAGGCTCAAGCAGAGGCCCGTTTACTTATGTTTTCGCATATGAATCTCTTGTCTCCAGCTATTGGGGATCCTATTTCCGTACCAACCCCAGATATGCTTATTGGTCTATATGTATTAACCATTGGGAATCGCCGAGGTATTTGTAGAAATAGGTATAATCCATGGAATCGAAGAAAGTATCAAAATGAAAGAATTGATGATAATAATTATCAAACAAAAAGAACCTTTTTTTTGTAATTCCTATGATGCAATTGGAGCGTATCGACAGAAAAGACTCAATTTAGATAGTCCTTTTTGGCTCCGCTGGCGGCTCGATCAACGCATTATTGCTTCAAGAGAAGTTCCCATCGAAATTCACGATGAATCTGGGGGTACTTGTCAGGAGATTTATGAACACTCTTTTTTAGTAAGAAGTGTAAAAAAAAAATTCTTTGTGTATACATTCGAACAACTATTGGTCATATTTATCTTTTTCGAGAAATCGAAGAAGCTCTACAAGGGTTTTGTCGAGTCTGCTCGTATGGTCACTAATCATATGGCATCTCAATTAAGTGATTTTGTGACACTGGCGTGAATTTTTATCTCTCTGTTGCTACTAGGACTCTACTTCCTCTGAATTTCCATCCGGATTAATATTGAGAAAGGGAAGTTTTCAAATCATTGACTCAAACTCATTGTCGAATCCCAATCAGCAGAATATGGAGGGACTTATGGCAGAACGAGTCAATCTAGTCTTTCACAATAAAATAATAGACGGAACTGTCATTAAAAAACTTATTAGCAAATTAATAGATCACTTCGGAATGACATATACATCACACATTCTGGATCAAGTCAAAACTCTGGGTTTTCAGCAAGCCACTGCTACATCCATTTCATTAGGGATTGATGATCTTTTAACGATCCCTTCTAAGGGATGGTTAGTACAAGATGCTGAAGAACATAGTTTCATTTTAGAACAACACCATCATTATGGGAATGTGCACGCAGTAGAAAAATTACGCCAATCTATTGAGGTGTGGTATGCTACAAGTGAATATTTGCGACAAGAAATGAATCCTAATTTTCGGATGACAGATTCACTTAATCCAGTCCATATAATGTCTTTTTCGGGAGCTAGAGGAAATGCATCTCAAGTGCACCAATTAGTAGGTATGAGAGGATTAATGTCGGATCCTCAAGGACAAATGATTGATTTACCTATTCAAAGTAATTTACGCGAAGGGCTGTCTTTAACAGAATATATCATTTCTTGCTACGGAGCCCGAAAAGGGGTTGTGGATACTGCTGTACGAACCTCAGATGCGGGATATCTTACGCGCCGACTTGTTGAAGTAGTTCAACACATTGTTGTACGTAGAACAGATTGTGGAACCGCCCGAGGGGTTGCCGTAAGTCCTCGAAATGGGATGATGCCCGAGCCCGAAATAATTTTTATTCAAACATTAGTTGGTCGTGTATTAGCAGAGGATATATATATATATGGGCTCACGGTGCATCGCCATCCGAAATAAAGATATTGGATTTGGGCTTGTCAATCGATTCATAACCTTTCAAACACAACCAATATTTATTCGAACCCCTTTTACTTGTAGGAGTACATCTTGGATCTGTCGATTATGTTACGGTAGGAGTCCCACTCATGGCGACCTGGTCGAGTTGGGAGAAGCTGTAGGTATTATTGCGGGGCAATCCATTGGCGAACCGGGGACTCAACTAACATTAAGAACTTTTCATACTGGAGGAGTCTTCACGGGTGGTACTGCAGAACATGTACGAGCCCCGTCGAATGGAAAAATCAAATTTAATGAAGATTTCGTTCATCCCACGCGTACGCGTCACGGGCATCCTGCTTTTATATGTTCTATAGCCTTAATGTCACTATTGAGAGTGAGGATATTCTACATAATGTAACTATTCCACCTAAAAGTTTTCTTTTGGTTCAAAATAATCAATATGTAGAAGCAGAACAAGTAATTGCTGAGATTCGCGAGGTACCGTACACTTTGAATTTGAAAGAGAGAGTTCGAAAACATATTTATTCTGACTCAGAGGGAGAAATGCACTGGAGTAATGATGTGTACCACGCATCTACATTTCCATATAGTAATGTTCATCTTTTACCAAAAACAAGTCATTTATGGATATTATCAGGAGGTTCGTGGAGATCCAGTGCAGTCCCCTTTTCACTGCACAAGGATCAAGATCAAATGAATATTTCTTCCCTTTCTGTAGAACGAGGGTCAATTTCGACTCTCTCAGTGAATAATGATCCACTAAGATACAAATTACTTCGTTCATATTTTTCTGGTAAAAAAAAAGAAGACAAGATTCCTAATTATTCAGAACCTGTCCATTGGAATCTCATATACCCGGCGATTTTACACGGGAATTCTCATTTATTGGGAAAAAGGCGAGGAAATAGATTTCTCGTTCCAATCCAATCGATTCAAGAACGAAAGAAAGGGTTAATGCCTCATTCAGGTATCTCGATTGAACTACCAATCAATGGTATGTTCCGTAGAAATAATAGTATTTTTGCTTATTTCGACGATCCTCGATACAGAAGAAAGAGTTCGGGAATTACTAAATATGGGACTCTAGGCGTGCATTCAATCGTTAAAAAAGAGGATTTTATTGAGTCTCGACCAATAAAAGAATTGAAGTAAAAATACCAAATGAAACTCGATCTATTTTTTTTCATTCCCGAAGAAGTGCATATTTTACCTGAATCTTCTTTGATAATGATACGAAATAATAGTCTCATTGGAATAGATACACGAATTGCTTTCAATATAAATCCAAGAAGCTACGTGGGCGGATTAGTCCGAATGGAGAGAAAAAAAAAGAGAATTGAACTGAAAATCTTTTCAGGAGATATTCATTTTCCTGGGGAGACCGATAAGATATCCCGACACAGTGGGATCTTGATACCTCCAGTAAAAGGAAACATCGATTTTAAGGACTCCAAAAAATGGAAAAATTGGATCTATGTCCAACGGATCACATCTACTAAGAAAAAGTATTTTGTTTTAGTTCGCCCCGCAGTGACATATGAGATATCAGATGGTCTAAATTTACCAACACTCTTCCCTCCGGATTTTTTACAAGAAAAGGATAATATGCAACTTAGAGTTGTCAATTATATTGTTTATGGAAATGCCAAACCCATTCAAGGAATTTCTGATACAAGTATTCAATTAATTCGGACTTGTTTAATTTTGAATTGGAACCAAGACATAAAAAGTTCTTCTCTCGAGGAGGCCCGTACTTCTTTTATTGAAGTAAGTACAAATGGTTTGGTTCGAGCTTTCCTAAGAATCGACTTAGTAAAATCCGCTATTTCGTATCGCAGAAAACGGAATGAGGTTCAGGATTCATTTCCGATAATGTATCAGATCATACCAACATCAATCCTTTTTATTCCATTTATTCAAAGAGAAAAATGAAACAATCACTTAACCACCAAAATCACGGAACTATTCGCACATTGTTAAATAACAATAAGGAATATCCTTCCTTGATAATTTTATCATCATCTAATTGTTTCCGAATGGACCTATTCAACGATATAAAATATCCCAATGTGAAAAAAGAATTCATTTCAACAGATTCTATAATTAAAATTAGGAATTCGATCGGACCGTTAGGAACGGTCCTTAATTTTTTGAATTCTTATTCCTTTTATTATTTACTAACTCCTAATCCGATCTTGATAACTAAATATCTTCAACTTGAAAATTTAAAACGGACTTTTCAAGTGCTTAAATATTATTTAATGGATGAAAATGGGATAATTTCAAATCGTGATCCGTACAGTAAAATCGTTTTCAATTTATTCAATTTGAATTGGTATTTTCTCCATCAAAGTTATTGTCCTAATTATTGGGAAGAAAGACCCACAATAATTAGTCTCGGTCAGTTTATTTGTAAAAATGGATATATAGCCAAAAAAGGACCCCCCTTAAAATCGGGTCAAGTTTTGCTTGTTCAAGTTGACTCTGTAGTAATAAGATTGGCTAAACCTTATTTGGCCACTCCGGGAGCAACCGTTCATGGACATTATGGAGAAATCTTTTACGAAGGAGATACATTAGTTACATTTATATATGAAAAATCGAGATCCGGTGATATAACGCAAGGTCTTCCAAAAGTGGAACAGGTCTTAGAAGTGCGTTCAATTGATTCAATATCAATGAACCTAGAAAAAAGAATTGAGGGTTGGAACGAGCATATAACAAAAATTCTTGGAATTCCTTGGGGATTCTTGATTGGGACTGAGCTGACTATAGTGCAAAGTCGTATATCGTTGGTTAATAAGATACAAAAGGTTTATCGATCCCAAGGGGTGCAAATTCATAATAGGCACATAGAGATTATTGTACGCCAAATAACATCAAAAGTGTTGGTTTCCGAGGATGGAATGTCTAATGTTTTTTTACCTGGAGAACTAATTGGATTGTTGCGAGCGGAACGAACAGGGCGCGCTTTAGAAGAATCGATCTGTTACCGCGCTATCCTATTGGGAATAACAAGAGCATCTTTGAATACTCAAAGTTTCATATCGGAAGCGAGTTTTCAAGAAACTGCTCGAGTTTTAGCCAAAGCAGCTCTTCGTGGTCGTATCGATTGGTTGAAAGGCCTAAAAGAGAACGTTGTTATAGGCGGGATGATCCCCGTTGGGACCGGATTTAAAAGATTACTGCGGCAACATAAGAATAAGAGCATTCCTTTGAAAAGTGAAAAGAAGAGTTTTTTCGAGGGGGAAATAGGAGATATTTTGTTCCACCACGCAGGCTTATTTGATTCTTGCCGTTCAAAAGAATTTCCATGATACACCTGAGGAATCATTTATATCATATATCATATAATGATTCCTAAAATAAGTTTAATCATACTTACTTTCTTTCGTTTTGGAATTCAATTTCCATTTGAAAAACTCTTTATATATGGTCTTGAGTTGAGGGGGTAATGGAAATTCAGATAATAATGAATAGAGGTTAGCGGTTTGGATTGTGTATTGACATCGATACGTCCAATCCACGGTAGAAGGCGCGGTTCCGTCGGAACAATTATTTAGTTCAAGACAACCTCGTCACTTTTTTTTAAACAAAAAAGAAAGAGGAAGTGTGGGAAGAAATGACAAGAAGATATTGGAACATAAATTTGGAAGAGATGATGGAAGCAGGAGTTCATTTTTGTCATGGTACTAGGAAATGGAATCCGAGGGATGTCGCCTTATATTTCTACCAAGCGTAAAGGTATTCATATCACAAATCTTACTAAAACTGCTCGTTTTTTATCAGAAGCTTGTGATTTAGTTTTTGATGCAGCAAGTAAGGGAAAAGAGTTTTGAATTGTTGGTACAAAAACTAAAGCAACCAATTCAGTAGCGCGGGCTGCAATAAGGGCTCGGTGTCATTATGTTAATAAAAAATGGCTCGGTGGGATGTTAACCAATTGGTCCACTACAGAAACTAGACTTCATAAGTTCAGGGACTTGAGAATCGAACAAAAGACGGGGAAATTCTACTGTCTTCCAAAAAAAAGAGACGCAGCTATGTTCAAGAGACAATTATCCCACTTGCAAACATATCCGGGCGGGATTCAATATATGACGTGGTTACCCGATATTGTAATTATCGTTGATCAGCAAGAAGAATATACAGCTCTTCGAGAATGTATCACTTTGGGAATTCCAACAATTTGCTTAATCGATACAAATTGTGATCCCGACCTTGCAGATATTTCAATTCCAGCAAATGATGACGCTATAGCTTCAATCCGATTAATTCTTAACAAATTAGTATTCGCAATTTGTGAGGGTCGTTCTAGCTATATACGAAATACGTAATTAATAATAAGATAGATATTTTTTTTTGAACTCCAGAAATTTATGGAATCGTTTACTATTCTTGAATTTGATTAGATTATATAAATGAGATAAAAATGAGTGGGGATATTATGTTATTAGTTCGTATACAAAAATTAAAATAAGCAAGTCGAAAAAGAGATGGTTGAATTTTAAAAATTTCCTGGAATTGACATTTCTGTCAGAGGGGAATATGAATGTTCTATCATGTTCCACCAACACACTAAAATTATACGAAATATCGGGTGTAGAAGTAGGCCAACATTTCTATTGGCAAATAGGAGGTTTTCAAGTCCATGGCCAAGTACTTATTACTTCTTGGGTTGTAATTGCTATCTTATTAGTTTCCGCCAGTATAGCTGTTCGGAATCCACAAACCATTCCGAATGACGGGCAGAATTTCTTCTAATATGTCCTTGAATTCATTCGAGACGTGAGCAAAACCCAGATTGGAGAAGAATATGGTCCATGGGTTCCGGAACTATGTTCCTATTTCTTTTTGTTTGTAATTGGTCAGGGGCTCTTTTACCATGGAAAATCATACAGTTACCCCATGGAGAGTTAGCCGCACCCACGAATGATATAAATACTACTGTTGCTTTAGCTTTACTCACCTCAGTAGCCTATTTCTATGCGGGTCTTAGCAAAAAAGGATTAGGTTATTTCAGTAAATACATTCAACCTACTCCAATCCTTTTACCTATTAACATCTTGGAAGATTTTACAAAACCCTTATCGCTTAGTTTTCCACTTTCCGGAAATATTTTAGCCGATGAATTAGTAGTTGTTGTTCTTGTTTCTTTAGTACCTTCAGTAGTTCCTATACCTGTCATGTTCCTTGGATTATTTACAAGTGGTATTCAAGCTCTTATTTTTGCAACTTTAGCCGCCGCTTATATAGGAGAATCCATGGAGGGTCATCATTGACTTCACTTACAAATAGTTGTTTTTTGAATTTAGACCAAAATAATAGAGGAATTCAAGATAATCTACTTGGAGAACATCAAAATAGATAACTAATAAGGGATAACTAATAAGGCAGTTATAATATACCGTAATAGGAAAAAAGATTCTACTCAAAATATTTAGGGGGGATTCTAAAAAAAACGAAAGAGATCGAAAGGATCGGTTTCCTAAAATGAATGTCCTGTTTGGATGTATTATTTTTTTTTCTATAAATAAAAGAATATAAGAATATTTTAATAAACAAGAAGAATAAAAAATTAAGAAAGAAAATAGAATAAACTGCTAATGAAAATTTCTATGAAATGATTCGCCTTAACCAATTTTTCTATTTTTCTATGTAAATTCGATCCATGCGGAATAATCATAAAGAAAGAGAAGAATTAAAAAACGCGATTCAAAAAAAGAAAAGAAATTAGCCAGTTCAAAATTGTGTATCTTGAATGCCTAGAATCCAACTATTATCGAATTCAGCTAGGGAGTTTTTCCCGTTCAAAAAGAATTCTAATGGATCTAAGATCAAAATAAGTTGGTTTACATTCTGGAAGAAACACATGTATATGGGATATTAGATATTGAATAGTTATATATGACCTAAAAAATATCTAATACCCTAATACTATGAATTTCAATAGGGATTCCAATAGACGTCTTTGGTTTTGGATTCCTAAGAATCCAACTTCAAAAAGCGATAGAGAATCGGTTCTGATGATTCAATAATATTATTCTATTACTTCAATTTGGAGTCTTTAGTTACTCTGTTTGGATGAAACTGCGTGATGGAATAATTCATCTATAATTCATTGAATGATTGTATCATTAACCATTTTTTTTTGTGAGGAATTTAACTTATCATGAATCCACTGATTTCTGCCGCTTCTGTTATTGCTGCTGGGTTAGCTGTCGGACTTGCTTCTATTGGACCTGGGGTTGGCCAAGGGACTGCTGCGGGCCAAGCTGTAGAGGGGATCGCAAGACAGCCCGAGGCGGAGGGAAAAATAAGAGGTACTTTATTGCTTATTCTGGATTTTATGGAAGCATTAACAATTTATGGATTGGTTGTCGCTTTAGCATTGTCATTTGCGAACCCTTTTGTTTAATCTTGTCTTAAACACTTAAACAATCACAAATATATAGATATAGAAAATTTTGACTTATTTTTTTTGTCTGAATTTATTTTAGTCAGGATTTATACTTGCTCCTTGCTTTTTTGAATTATATCACTAATTCACTCCTACAATTTACAATGTGGGACACTAATCCCTGCCCGGGAAGGAAAGATTGAAGGATGAGTAATTAGCACACCGATCCGCTTTCTTCCTTCCCGTTCTTAGAAATTGAAACTTAAGGAGTCTTCCAACAAACGAAATATTCCGAAATTGATACGAAACTTGAAATTTGATAGCTAATTCAAAAATTCTAATAAGTATTATTTTCATTAGGATTAGGAATTTTTTTTGAAAAAATCCATTTCTAAATCAATTCTATAGATATAAGAAATTCATATAAATCGAATATAAGAATATATAGAAGTATAGATATAAGGGAAGTGATACAAAAAAGAAACTCTATTCTTGTTTTTTTATCTATCTGTAAAAGAAAGGGGATTGTATGAAAAATCTAACCGATTCTTTCCTTTCCTTGGGCCAATGGCCGCTGGCCGGGAGTTTAGGGTTTAATACCGATATTTTAGCAACAAATCCAATAAATCTAAGTGTAGTATTTGGTGTATTGATCTTTTTTGGAAAGGGAGTGTGTGCGAGTTGTTTATTTCAAGAATAGGCTGGACCGGTCCAGCTGCACTTTTTTTTTTCATTAGTTTCATTTTTAACTAGTAAAAAAATTAAAGTAAAAGATGCATGATCTCGCGAATTACTTATGAATTTTGAAATTGATTGAATTTTATCAATTCATAAAAAATGATATTTAAAATATTTAAGAAACGTAGCATTTCGTAATTCATTGGTAAATCCGCTTTGATTCTCAATCAACCAATAATGCGGGACTAATTATATGGTTAAAGTGAAACCTTTGAAGTCCAAACATAGCATGGTATTCTTTCTACTACTATCGTCATTTGAAATTTAAAATGAAGGACTAGTTGAAATTTTTTGTTC